CACATATATCAAGATAATATTGTAGATTGATATATAGATCCATATCAAATGCAGCCTCTATCTTTATTTTATTCCAGGGGGCAGCTTTATAACAACAATCTAATTAATAAATAGTATGGTAGAAAGAAATAGATGAATCTTTCTACCATACTATCTATCTATTAGAATACTGCCGATTCTAGTCCACTCATTTCATTTAAGACAGGAAATTGGAATCTTTTTCATTTTATTTTGTCAATTTTGGCTAAGAACTCAGAAGTCAAGTTTCATTCAAATTAGTTAATAATTAATCGTTTTGACTAACTGTTTTTACATAAATGATAAGTAGAAAAGCGGTAGGAACTAGAATAAATAGTGCAGTAGCAATAAATGCAAGAATATTTACTTCCATAATCTCATCGGTTTTTTACTTCGCAATAACTCGGGATTTAATCCCATAGAGATGATAAATCTTTGGCCTGTAAATTCAATGAATGAATATTACCTCTCGATGATCTTGAATCAGATCAATATCATGAATAACAATATCTGAACTATCAAATAAATTCGTCGTCGAGAATTGAATAGTATAACATAGGAAGTTCTTTTATCCATACCGCCCCAAACTTGGATTGCTGACCCAATCCAAAATTCCTTTATTTATTTATCATTTTTTATTATCTGTTCTTTTTTTCTCTCTAATCTATCTAGTTCCTTCTTGTACAATCATCTGATGAAGTCTTATCAAATAGCTCCTCCACTTCCAGTGGTCACATAGTTACAAACCCAAACAAACACTAAAAGCTAAATGGAAAAAGAAAGGAGTTTAGAACGAAACGATTTTTTACTTGGAAGACAAAGAAGTGTGATAAAGATGAGACCGTATAAAATGAATATTCATCAAATTGACGATTTTCCGATTTGTTCTTTCGTCGATGGGGCCTTAAAACAAAATAAAAAATAGGAAAAATGATTCATTCGCCTTTCTAAGAGGAGTAGGATCTTTGGTTGATCTGGCCTTCCCCCTCCTTTCTTCGTAGATTATTAGCCCCGGGACACCTATACCAAAAGTTCAGTGTGCAATTTGCATGAAATCTATTTTTCAACTTCAAACTAGTAAGTCAGGTTCCATAAATCCGTAGCCAGAAAAATGAATTGTTTTTTTTTTTTCTGGAAAGTATTTTCTTATATTCAATTTTGTATTGGACAAGAAAGGAATTCCCTTTGTGTATGCGCGCCTCAAAAAAGTATAGTACTCGATTCCATTACATGCATCGGGGGCAATCGAAAAAGCCAGCATTTCTTAGAATACTGACTATAATGCTACCAATAATTGTACTAATCCAACCGCATATGTCTTTCTCCTACCAAAAGGAAAGAAAAAAGAAATAAGGATTTCCCCTTTGCTTTGACAATGGAATTCTTCCCCCGGTCCCCTTCATAAAAAGGGAGAGATATTTATTGGATCCGTCGGGACTGACGGGGCTCGAACCCGTAGCTTCCGCCTTGACAGGGCGGTGCTCTGACCAATTGAACTACAATCCCAGGGAAATACGGGATCTAGCAGAAAATTTGATTCTTTTTTATCTCCGGATCGGGTATTTCTGAAGTACAAAGGGGGTTATATCATCTCATGGCGGATTGGCGAATTATTGGGCCGAGCTGGATTTGAACCAGCGTAGACATATTGCCAACGAATTTACAGTCCGTCCCCATTAACCGCTCGGGCATCGACCCAGGAAGAATCAATTTTCGACTTATTGGTAATCCATGATCAACTTCCTTTCGTAGTACCCTACCCCCAGGGGAATTCGAATCCCCGCTGCCTCCTTGAAAGAGAGATGTCCTAAACCACTAGACGATGGGGGCCTGCTTGACCAACGGCCATCATACTATGATCATAGTATGATCAGTTTTTTGAAATTGTCAATATAATCGAATGATTCTATCCGAGGGATCTTTCCCCCTTTCAGAATTGCAGAGAATTGTTTTTTATTCGTCATTGACGAATTATTCATTAGAATCGACATTAGAAATTCTAGTAGTAGTATTTTTTTTTTGAATTATTTCAATTGAATTTAGTTCTATTATTTTAGTTTAGATTATTTAGTATTTCGAATTTGATTTAGAAATTTCGAAATAAAAAAGAAAAAAGTAATAAATACAAAAAATAGAAAGAATAAGTAAGAGGAGGATTTTTTCTCCAAGAATTTCGTTCAGGAGACAAGTAGAATCTCTTCATTCCATGATTCGATGAAATATCTGGAATTTTATGTTGAATTGCTAGGTGTATGTACATGTATCAATCAAGTGAATTTTGTTCTGGTGGGATCAATTCAATAAAAGAAAAAAGCAATTTGAGTCGGTCTTGAAACAATTCATTGCATTTTCTCCTAGAACTTTCTAGGTAAATCCATTTTATTATTCAACAATGAGCCACTAGACACTATGTATCTACTGCACGTACTTAATGCATATATACTTATGTTTATAATATATGTACATATAGATATTTTATCCA